GTCCAATAATGTATATATATTGGACCTTTTGAGACAATTATAAATCCTGGGAGACAATTCGGATTGATCAATAAAAATCGATTTCAATGCTATTTTTTTTTTTTTTCTGACTTTATCCAATTTCTCATGAAAAGTAAAAGGGGATAAAGGAACCCCGTATTGATTGTCCTCTAAAGGTAAGTTTTTTTCTTCCTTATATACTTCCTTATATAAAAAGGGAATAAATAAATCAATCAAATTCCGGGAGGCTTCGTGAAGTGCTTCTTTCGGAGTTAAACTCCCATTTGTCCATATTTCGAGAAATAGTATCTCTTGTTTTTCATTCCCATTTTCATAGGAATGAATGCTATGGTTTACGTTTCGAACAGGCATGAATACAGCATCTATAGGATAACTTCCATCTTGAAAGTTATGTGGCATTTTTATAAGATATCCGCGATTTCTCTCGATTTCTAATCCAATACACAAATTAATTGGTTCTGCCAAGCTAGCTATATGTTGTGTATTGTCGACGATTTCTACATAAGGCGGTAAGATTATATCTTGAGCAGTTACATATCCAGGGCCCCTAACACAAATCGACGCGCTACAAGTTCCATATAGATTACTTCTCAATACAATTTCTTTCAAATTCATTATAATTTCGTGGACCGATTCTTGAATACCCGTTATAGTCGAATATTCATGGGGGACGTTCTCAGATTTTACACGTGTGATACATGTTCCTTCTATTTCTCCAAGCAAAGCTCTTCGAATCGCAATGCCTATTGTGTCGGCTTGTCCTTTCATAAGTGGAGACAGAACAAAGCGCCCATAATAAAGGCGTTTACTGTCTTTTCTTGATTCAACACACTTCCACTGTAGTGTCCGAGTAGATACTGTTACTTTCTCTCGAACCATAGTAATAATATTTTATTTGATTGAATTATTTATTTCTCTTGTTTCTCTTGAAATTTATTCACTCTTCATTTCTACACACGTCTTTTTTTTGGAGGTCTACAGCCATTATGTGGCATGGGGGTTACATCCCGCACAAAAGTTAATAGTATACCACTTCTACGAATAGCTCGTAATGCGGCGTCTCTTCCGAGACCGGGACCTTTTATCATGACTTCAGCTCGTTGCATACCTTGATCTACTACTGTACGAATAGCACTTGCCGCTGCTGTTTGGGCGGCAAAGGGCGTCCCCCTTCGTGTACCCTTGAATCCACAAGTACCGGCCGAGGACCAGGAAACCACCCGACCCCGTACATCTGTAACCGTGACAATAGTATTATTGAAACTTGCTTGAACATGAATAACTCCCTTTGGTATTCTACGTGCACTTTTACGTGAACCAATACGTAGATTTCTACGTGAACCAACTCTCGGTATAGCTTTTGCCATATTGTATCATCTCATAAATATGAGTCAGAAATATATGGAATATATCCATTTGATGTCAAAACAGATTCTTTATTTGTACATTGAGCCCTTTAGTGAGTCTGATTATCCTTGTCTTTGTTTATGTCTCGGGTTGGAGCAAATTACTCTAATGCGTCCCCGTCTGCGAATTAGTCGACATTTTTCACAAATTTTACGAACGGAAGCTCTTATTTTCATATTTTTAATTCCTTATCTTAATTCTGAATCTACTTCTTGGTAGAAAATACGTTTCTTGAAATTTTGCATCTCGAATCGTATTGAATAAAAACCACCTAATCTTTCGAATCCTTGTTTCGGAGTCGATAAATTATACGTCCTCTGGTTGAATCATAACGACTTACTTCAATTTTTACTTTATCTCCTGGCAGTATCCGTATAAAACTACGTCGGATCTTTCCTGAAACATAACCTATAATCAGATCTTCATTATCTAACCGAACACGGAACATGCCATTGGGAAGCGATTCAGTAATTAAACCCTCGTGAATCCATTTTTGTTCTTTCATTTCAGGTAAAGCCCCCTTGAAGTATCAACTAATGTAGGAGAAACGATATTAGACAACCCCCCCTTTTTTTTTTACAAATAGGAAGAGGTTTCGGATCCCATTTGGATATTAAAAGGATTACCATATATAACATAAAATTTCTCCGCCGATTCTTTCTAGGCGAGCCTCCCGGTCTGTCATTATACCTCGAGAAGTAGAAAGAATTACAATCCCCATTCCACCTAAAATTCTAGGAATTCGTTGAGAGTTAGAATAGATTCGCAGGCCGGGTCGGCTAATCTGTTTTAAATTTAAAAAATTTCTATAGGTATGTAGTCTTTTCCTATTCCTTCTATTATGTCGCAGGGTTAAAACCAAAAAATTTTGGTTTTTTTCTCGATGTTTTCTGACATTTTCGATAAAACCTTCTCGGAAAAGTATTTTAACAATATTTTCGGTAATATTAGTAGATGCTATGCGAACAACTCTTTTTCTATCCATATCAGCATTTCGTATAGAGGTTAGTATCTCAGCAATAGTGTCTCTACCCATAATGAACTAAATTTTTTTTGCTTCAAAGTTGGATATAATTAACATGTTTTTCCTTTTTTTATTGGTTTCTAAATATGTATTTTTCAAGGTATATGCGTGAGACATAATCTACGGGTGAATCTAGTTCTTAATCTATTTCTTTTCAAATACCCCAAAAATAGCAGGGTCTCTTTTTATTTTATAATACCTCGGGAGCTAATGAAACTATTTTAGTAAAATTGAATTGTCTCAATTCTCGGGGGATTGCACCAAAAATTCGAGTTCCTTTTGGATTTCCTTCTTGATCAATCACAACTGCAGCATTATCATCATATCGTATTATCATACCGCTGTCACGTTTAAGTTCTTTACAGGTACGAACAATTACAGCTCTGACTACTTCTGATTTTTCTAGGGTCATATTTGGTACTGCTTCTTTGATCACAGCAACAATAACGTCACCAATATGAGCATATCGACGATTACTAGCTCCTATGATTCGAATACACATCAATTTTCGAGCCCCGCTGTTATCCGCTACATTTAAATGGGTCTGAGGTTGAATCATATGAATTTGAATTTTTGAGTCTATTCTTCCAATGCAAAGGATGAAGAAAATAAAAGAAATATTGTTTGTCTAAAAAAAGAAACCTGCGGTTTTCTTTCATTCCCCAGACTCATTTCTGTTGGTTCTACTTTATTCTATTCTGCAATAATAATTTGAGTTCGTATAGGCATTTTGGATGCTGCTATTAAAATGGCCCTTCTAGCTATATTTTCAGTTACTCCACCCATTTCATATAGTATTCGCCCCGGCTTAACAACAGCTACCCAATATTCAGGGGATCCTTTTCCAGAACCCATACGTGTTTCGGCGGGTCTTATTGTAACTGGTTTGTCTGGAAATATACGGACCCATATTTTTCCACCGCGGCGTGCATTTCGTGTCATTGCTCGTCGACCTGCTTCGATTTGTCTAGATGTGATCCAAGCAGGTTCAAGTGCTTGAAGAGCATATTTACCGAAACAAATATGATTACCTCGATAAGATATTCCCTTCATTCGCCCTCTATGTTGTTTACGAAATCTAGTTCTTTTGGGGTTATAGTTGATGGTTTTTTCGAAATTCCATCTCTACTACAGAACTGGACGTGAGATTTTCTTCTCATCCAGCTCCTCGCGAATAACAGGATTCAAAATGGAATTTGAATTAATTGGAATAGATAGATATTAGAACATTTTTCTAAAAAAATTTAGAAAAAAACAATTTTTTTTTCTAACGTCCTACTAAATCTTTATTTTCTTTTGTCTTTTATCCAAGTTTACCAATTCAAATTAAAAAAAAAAAAAAAAGTTATCGCGGGCGAATATTTACTCTTGCAATCTCTATTTCAGTCCTAGCATTTGTTCCTCATTTCTCCGAATAGATGAATTTATTTCCGGTTCGTTTCGCCATCCCAACTAGTGAATCATTAAGGTTCATTTGTTCAATAAAATATTTTGCATTCACAGGTTCCTTCGTCCCCACCACTTCGTACTAAATGGTTAGGTCAGAATTCTACAACGAAGCTTCTAATCCAATTTATTCTTGAGTCAACCTTCTTAGTCTTAATTGGCTCGAAGCTCTTGAGTTTTTTCTTCTATAATCTATTTTTCTTCTATAATCTATAAGAAGGATTCATTTCATATTTCATTATGGATGAATCAATTAGTATTGATGCTTTATTACACTGTCTTTTATGAGATGACTCATAGACCTTACATATTGGAATTCTATATCATTGATATTTTTTTTTCTCTCTTTCTCTCACCCTTCCTTTTATCCACACTCTTGTTCTGTATTTTGCTTTAAACTTAGAATTAATTAAAGTTTAATTCAAAAAAAAATTTCAGTTGCTACAAAGATATGACCGATTTGGCATATCTTGACAGGTTCTTTAGATCCAGATAATATGAAGCGATGGGTTGGTTTTCATACTACCGGGCCTATTTTTTTTGAATCCCAACCCCCTAAAAATTAAAAAAAAAAACCAACGAGTCACACACTAAGCATAGCAATTATATCAAAACAAAAGGTTAATCGAATTTTTATTAAATCCTATAGAATTAGAATTAAAGAATTTGTTTGATTGACCAGAAAAAGAATGAACAAGTTTCCCTTTTTGTTCTATCAAGGGAAAAACAATGAAAGTTTTTTTATTCTTCTTCCTTGTCTATAAAAATCCAAATTTTGATGCCTAATACCCCATAGATAGTCCGAACTGTATAGGAACAATAATCAATTTTAGCTTGAATGGTTTGTAGGGGAACCCTACCCTCTCTGATCCATTCGACACGTGCAATTTCTTTTCCGTCGATACGCCCTGCAATTTGTACTTGAATTCCTTTTGTATCTGCTTGTTCAGTTAATTCAATAGCTTTTTTCATTGCTTTTCGAAACGAAACTCTATTCTTTAATTGTCCAGCTATAAATTCTGCAAGAATATTAGGATTTCCGTAAGGTTTTGCAATTCTTGTGATATCAATGTTAAGTTTTCGATTCACATAATGAAAGTCT